GATCAGAAGAAGATCCTTTCCATTGGCTAGAATCCGTTACTTGAACGAAAATAGACCTTGTGGAATCATATTGAATATTTGACAATACATTCCGTACCTTGCTAAAAAACCGATCCTTGTTTACCAACCACACATTGTCTAACCAAATCCAATTCTCTCTCGAGACGTTCCTCCAAAAATCCGATTCGTGCTGATTCTTCCCCCAACTAACGAAGAGATCTTGGCGGAATTGCCACATATGAAATTGAGCACAATTTTGCAAAGAAATACCCCACTTGTTTCTCGAGAAGAGATGGGAAACATGCTCAATATCATTGGATTGCATAGTTGCCCCAGCTCCTTGTTGTTTGAAGAAACTCTCCCCCTGAATTGGTCTTTTTTCACGAAAAGCAGACATGAGATAACAAATCAAGTCTTTCCCTAAGATTTTGAATAGCTGTCCCGAATTCAAGTTGATTATGTTTCGTTTCTTCCTCGGAGAAAGACGATCAAAAAATTCCCAATCATGGTCCTTGCGGATCGGATCATCCGTATAGGATAAAAAAAGAAACTCCAGATATTTGCTATCTTTCTCTTTGAATGAGATCTCAATTCCAGCTACGGTTTCCTTAGATATCTGACAACTAGAATCCCTATTTTTTCCGATCCGGTTCCTCCACCACCGCGAACCCCGGTTAGATTCAGGCATGATACGCTTTTTCTTTATTGGGATAACCCAAGTACTCTCTTGCGGATCCATGAAACAACTCTCAGAAATCTTTTTCCCTTTTGGAAGATACAGGAGCGAAACAATCAACCTATTTCTATTGGAAGACCAAAAAGATTCTTCCAATGTCTCCTTTCTGGGTCCAATGGAATTCATAGGTATAGGAAGAAGCCCCATCAAATAGAGATTTTTTCTTTCGACCATCTTTCGATTGTTAATACGAGATATAAGGACCACTACTACAAGCAGTACTACACCTTTGATCGTGAAATATCGATTGCTTGTTGCACCCTGTGAATCACGTGAAAGTAGGATACTCCAAATTCGGGGGTCAAATAGTTTCATAAAACGTTCTTGGTGGAAAAAAATGTGAGTGAAAGATCCCACTGAATCGAATTTGATCCATGAATCTAAGAAATAGTGAGAATTCTTGATCTCTCTCAATATCTCTCTCAATTCGAATATCCAGGATTTGAATTGATGTCGTTTCATTGATTCCTCCTAAAGATTTCATTTCAATTGGAATTTGGTTATTCACGATGTACGATGATCCCTGTTAAGCATCCATGGCTGAATGGTTAAAGCGCCCAACTCATAATTGGCAAATTCGTAGGTTCAATTCCTGCTGGATGCACGCCAATGGGAACATTCAATAAGTCTATTGGAATTGGCTCTGTATCAATGGAATCTCATCATCCATACATAGCGAATTGGTATGGTATATTCATACCATAACATATGAACAGTAAGAACTAGAATTCTTATCGATACTGGAACTCATAGGGAAGAAAATGGATTTATGGATGGAATCAAATATGCAGTATTTACAGAAAAAAGTATTCGGTTATTGGGGAACAATCAATATACTTCTAATGTCGAATCAGGATCAACTAGGACAGAAATAAAGCATTGGGTCGAACTCTTCTTTGGTGTCAAGGTAAGAGCTATGAATAGTCATCGACTCCCGGGAAAGGGTAAAAGGATGGGACCTATTATGGGACATACAATGCATTACAGACGTATGATCATTACGCTTCAACCGGGTTATTCTATTCCACCTCTTATAGAGAAAAGAACTTAAAGCAAAAGACTTAATAACACGGCAATACATTTATACAAAACTTCTACCCCGAGCACACGCAATGGAGCCGTAGACAGTCAAGTGAAATCCAATCCACGAAATAATTTGATCTATGGACAGCATCGTTGTGGTAAAGGTCGTAATGCCAGAGGGATCATTACCGCAGGGCATAGAGGGGGAGGTCATAAGCGTCTATACCGTAAAATCGACTTTCGACGGAATGAAAAAGGGATATCTGGTAGAATCGTAACCATAGAATATGACCCTAATCGAAATGCATACATTTGTCTCATACACTATGGGGATGGTGAGAAGAGATATATTTTACATCCCAGAGGGGCTATAATTGGAGATACCATTGTTTCTGGTACAGAAGTTCCTATATCAATGGGAAATGCCCTACCTTTGAGTGCGGTTTGAACTATTGATTTACGTAATTGGAAGTAACCAATTAGGTTTACGACGAAACCTAGAAATCGATCACTGATCCAATTGGAGTACCTCTACGGGATAGACCTCAACAGAAAACTGTTGAGTAACGGCAGCAAGTGATTGAGTTCAGTAGTTCCTCATAGAAAATTATTGACTCTAGAGATATGGTAATATGGAGAAGACAAAATTGTTTGAAGCGCGCACAGAACCGGAAGCGCCCCTTGTTTCAAAGAGAGGAGGATGGGTTATTCACATTTCATTTGATGGTCAGAGGCGAATTG